CTATCATTTTGGCGGCATGGCCGAGTGGTAAGGCGGGGGACTGCAAATCCTTTTTCCCCAGTTCAAATCCGGGTGTCGCCTAATCAACAAAACAAAAGACTCGAAGTTCTCCTGATATAACTCGCCGAAATCTTGCCCAGCGGAAACAGACTGTTGATATTTGTTTGATTCGAAGCATCCGGCCGGTTGGGGAACAGAAGATACTTTATATACGACGGACTCCCAAGAACTTCTGAGTCCTCGGGTATCCAATCAATATTCGATTGGATGGATAATTCACTTTGAATTTCAATTCTAGTAAAGGGCAAAAGCAAAAAGAGAAAAAATCCCTTTTCGGCAACCCCTAATCAAGAATATACTTATACCGTTTCCCCACCCTTTTGCAGAGAAAATGGGGAAGGGGTACGAATTAGATCAAATGGGATTTTAGATAAGGATTATCTGCTTTTTACTTATGAGGATTAACAAGAAAACGAGCCTGAATATTCCTACATGTTCCATTAGGAACATTCCCTCGAGATGTTACTACGTATTTTGCGTATGTTTCATCTTTCAATCATATAGGAATTTTTTTTTTTAAATGAGTGGATTTAGTGAATCAATGGTGTTCGATCAGAATCCCCTTTTGACTCTGCGCCCCTGATTCCACTATACTATTATTAGTGAGGAATGATGGAATAATTACTTCATAGTTATAGAAATAAGGGGACATAATTCACATGGATATAGTAAGTCTCGCTTGGGCTGCTTTAATGGTAGTCTTTACATTTTCTCTTTCACTCGTAGTGTGGGGAAGAAGTGGACTCTAGGGGTATTACTAGGGGAATCAAACTGTATCAATTGTTTTCTAGATCGTTCTGAAACGAGTTTTGAGCTATTTCAAATGAAAATCAAAAGATCTTCATTTCGAATTCCAGTGGATTCGAATGAAGTAATGTATTTATTATATGAATCATACTCTTTCAATTAAATTCAATTAAAGAGATATTTCGTTGATTCCTATCTTTGTATTTGGAAAGGAATCCAAACGACGGGAAATTGAGTCCAATCCAATTTTTCCTAAATTTTCTATTTCAATCAACGAGCCCTTACCAGGCTTATAGATGGATACTAAGGAAGGCCAGACCCTTTTTATTATTGTTATTTTATATTTTATTTGTTCCCCTCTTTACTGTTCAAAGAAGAAGTCGTTTTGTTAAGTGTATACGACCTTTATATCTTTATATGAGAAATGGTCTAAACATAGCGGTTATCTAACGAGATAATATAGATAATATAGATAAGAGGATCTTCCCTCAGGCAAGTCGCATACCACACATTTACCGACTTTTTTCTAATTTTAGAAATTCGATTTATGCTTTATCGACGCACATTTCATATTATGGTTCAGACGTTAACGTTAAAAATGGGCGAGGTTTACTCTAAAAATCGGTGAGGTTTACTCTTCCTTTTCGAACTCCGAGAAGTGCCCGTGAAACTCCTGTTGATGGTTCAATCAATTACTTCTTCGGAATGCTTGCTAATGATTTATTTTATTAATATATTAATATATGTAATATATGCTCCTATCGTTTTTCTTCATTGATTTATTTCTTTTGACAGATACCGAGATTCATATTGAAAATCAGAAAAATATAGTAATTAGAACCATAAGACATAAGAGTAAAACGATTATTTCAGATTGATCAAAACAAATACATATTAAGCCTTTACCTTTATTCTAGAGTACACCTTTATCACTACAATAGATAGATCATATGGTCGAAAGATTCATCTATTTCTTTCTACCATACGATCTATCTATTAGAACACTGCCGATTATAGTTCGCTTATTTCATTTAAGACGCGAAAAGTGGAATCCTTTTCATTTTATTTCGTCAATTTTTGCTAAGAACTCAGAAGTCAAGTTTAATTCCAATTTGAAATTAATGATTAATTAATTAATTATTTTGACTGACTGTTTTTACGTAAATGATAAGTAGAAAGGCGGTAGGAACTAGAATGAATAGTGCAGTAGCAATAAATGCAAGAATATTTACTTCCATAATTGAATCTTTTTTACTTCGCAATAACTCGGGATTTAATCCCATAGAGATGATAAACCTTTCACCCGTAAATTCAATGAATGAATTTCCTCTCAATCTCGCCGGTTTTGAATCGGATCAATATCATGAATAACAATATCTGAGCTATAAAATCAATTCGTCGTCGAAAATGAAATAGTATAACATAGAAAGTTCTTTTATCCATACCGAATCCCGGCTTGGATTCCGGACCCAATCCAAAATTCCTTTATTTATCATCTGTTTCCGTTCTTTTTTCTATAATCTACTCTACGTACAATCATCCGATGAAGTATCATCGGATTGCTCTCCCACTTCCATTAGTCAACCGAAACAAGAAAGAAACAAATTATTAATTCCCTTGGTAAGAGGACTGGGATCTTTGATTGATCTGACTTTTACCCCCTTACGTAGATTCTTAGCGCCGGGAATATATATCAAAAGTTCAGTGTGCAATTTGAATGCAATCTATTTTGAATTTTTAAAAAGGTTATACAAGAGCCGGAAAGAAAAATTGTTTAATTTAGAAAAGTCTTCGAATTCCCTTTCTCTTAGTTTCTCTTAGGGGAATTTTGTTAAATTCATTTTTTATTGTGAATTCTATTTGTGTATGCGTGCCCCCCCCCAAAAATGGAGTATTCTATTTTGCGGATCGGGAACAATCGACAAAACAGATCCAGTATTTCTTGGAATACTTACTAGAATGCCACCAATAATTGTACTAACCCCCCTTTTTCTCCTACCACAAAGAAAAGAAAAAAGACCTTTTTTTTTGTTTTCGGAATGAAATTCTGCCCCCGGCCCCTTTTCTAATTGATTGATGTATTTAGTGGATCCGTCGGGACTGACGGGGCTCGAACCCGCAGCTTCCGCCTTGACAGGGCGGTGCTCTGACCAATTGAACTACAATCCCGGGGAAATAAGGGATCTAGCAGAAATTTGGATTCTTTTTTTTATCTCCGTATTGAGTATTTTTGAAGGACAAGGGGTTATACGTGGTAGATTGGCGAATTATTGGGCCGAGCTGGATTTGAACCAGCGTAGACATATTGCCAACGAATTTACAGTCCGTCCCCATTAACCGCTCGGGCATCGACCCAGGAAGAATCACTTGTAGGCTTATTGGTACAACTTCCTTTCGTAGTACCCTACCCCCAGGGGAAGTCGAATCCCCGTTGCCTCCTTGAAAGAGAGAAGTCCTGGACCGCTAGACGATGGGGGCCTTTTTGCCTAACCGTCGTATACTATGATCATAGTATGAATAGTTTTTCAAAATTGTCAATAGAATTGATGATTAGATACGTCGTATAGGGTTTTCGGGGAGTCTTTGGTCAAAAAAGGCAAAGGGGGTTAAAGTTCGAGTTTTTTAGCTTTCATTCTTCCATTCATTGATTCATTCAGTCTTAAGCATTGTTAAGATGAGATATTCTTATCTCACAATAAAAGAGGAAATTAACAAATGATCAATTTAGTAAGCGTGATCAAGAAATTATCGAAAATTGTTTGAATTTAGTTCAGGGGACAAGACAGATCGAATTTCTTCATCACAGGATTCGATGAAATACCTTGAAATTTATGTCGAATTGGTAGGTGTACATGTAAGTGGAACTTTATTCTGATGGGAATCAATTCATTCAATGAAAGAAAAGGAGTTGGCTTCGGTCTTGAAACAATTCATTACATTTTACCCTAGACTTGCTAGGTAAATCCATTTTCTTATTCAATAAGAAGCCACTAGCGACTATAAGTCTACTGTATATACTTATGTATATACTTATTTGTATATACTTATTAATTTTTTAATTAATATATACTTATGTATATACTTAATATATTCTATATATTAATATATAGAATATAGAATATTCTATGCAATTCTATTCTATGTAAATATTTTATGTACATATAGATTGTATATATAATAGATTGTATATATAGATATTTTATCCACACATAGTGACCCATTCCGTAATTCAATCAAATAAGCCCTTTTAACTCAGCGGTAGAGTAACGCCATGGTAAGGCGTAAGTCATCGGTTCAAATCCGATAAGGGGCTTCGGTTTTTTCATAAAACTCCGGTCGGAGTATTAAGGGAGGATAGAAATATTTTTAATACTTGGAATAAAAACGGGATAATACATTATTTTATTTAATTTTTAATTATTTATTAATACAGTAGTATTATAAGTATAGTAATAAGTTAAGTATAGTAGTAAATAGTTGTTCAATAAATTGAAATTATTATGAATAACGATAAGTTACTTCTTGAATGACGAAACCGCATATTCCTATTTTCCATTCTATCAATCAAATCCATTGGAAAGAATAGAAATTAACAAAAGAAAAAGTAAGTGGACCTGAAAGAAAAAGTAAGTGGACCTGACCCATTGAATCATGACTATATCCGCTATTCTGATATTAAAATTCGATAGAGATGAAATTGGAACAGTTGATCTTTTTTTTATTTCATTTCTTTGACTCCGCAAGAATTTGTCGATATTTCCGATTTAATCTTCTTGTTCCTAGATTTTCTCTATTTTCTATATTCTATATATAGAAATATATTATTATTCCGTTACTCCACAGAGAAAGGTTTATTACAAGTCATAACATAAGAGCCATTTCCACTATCTCTGCTCTCTTTGATTAGAGATCAAGATTACTTTATATCTAAAATATCTAAATAAGTATATTTAGATGTATATCTACCAGACCATGGCTTCATGTACCAAATATTTTGCATCCTATTTTTTTGTTGTGACAGTGCGATAGAAAATGGATGCGAAAAAGAGACTTTCATTTCCAGTCTCCTATTTCTTTTTTCTTTTTCATTTAAGAAAGAAAAAATAGGAAATTCTCTCTTTTTATTTTTCACAGGAGTTTTCGATTTATCTGAAGGAAAGGGAGATAGGACTAATAAAGAAGATACTAAAGAA